GAAGAATCGAATGAAATAAAAAAAGAAAAAAATTCAATAATAAATAATCAGATTCAGATAACTCATAAATCACCCATTCAAAGCCAATTCAAGAATTCAACAAATTATTCCGTGATAGAAATAAAAATGAAAGATCTGGGAAATAGGACAAGAATAATAAGAAATCAAATAGAAAAAATTAGTCCTAACAAAACACGTTATGGTGTTAAAAGATTCGAATCGCACAAAAATATTAGTCAGATATTTAAAAGAGGAAATGCTCGATTAAGCCGTAAATCAAGTTATTTTATAAAATTTTTTATAGAAAAAATCTACATAGATATATTTCTATCTATTTTTAATGTTTCCATAATTAATATAGAACGTTTTCATGAATCAACAAAAAATTTAATTGAAAAATCCATTTGCAATAATAAAACAAGTCAAAAAAGAATTGATACAACAAATAAAAATACAATTAAGTTTCTTTCGACTATAAAAAAATCACCTTTCCGATTTAGTAGTAATATTAATAGGAATTCGAAGATTCCTTATGATTTATCTTTTTTGTCGCAAGCCTATGTATTTTACAAATTATCACAAGCAAAAATAATTAACTTATATAAGTATAAGCTAAAATATAAGTTAAGATCTATCTTTCAATATCATGGAACGTCTTTATTTGTTAAAAAAGAAATAAAAGATTATTTTGAAACACAAGGAATAACTCCTTACGAACTAAGTACTAAGAAACTTCCGAATTTTTTAATGAATCAATGGAAAAAATGGTTAAAAAGTAATTATCAATATGATTTATCTCGTATAAAATGGTCTCGATTAGTACCACAAAAATGGCGAAATACAGTCAATGAACATTGTAAGCTTGAAAAAAAAAAAAAATGGAATTCATATGAATATGAAAAAGAACAATTAATTAATTACAATTACAAAAATGCCAATAATTCTGAAGCCCATTTATTGTTATTATCAGATCAAAAAGATAATTTAAAAAAAAACTATAGATATGATGTTTTATCATCTAAATTTCTTTATTATGAAGATAAGAAGGATTCATATCATTATGGGTTACCATTACAAATAAAAAAAAACCAAGAATTTTCTTATCCTTATAATTACAACATACATAAAGACAAATTAGTTGATATGTGGTGGAGTATCCCTATCACTAATTATTTAGGAGTAACTAATATTATGGATATAGAGAAAAATACAGATAGAAAATATTTGGATTGGAAAATTCTCCATTTTTCTCTTAGAAATAAAATTGACATTGGAGCCTGGGTCGATCGCAGTACGATCAATAATAAAAATACTAAGACTGAACCAAAGAATTATAAAATTTTTGATAAAATGGATAATAAAGGTATTTTTTATTGCACAATTTATCAAAAAATCAACCCATTCCATCAAAAAAAAAACCTTTTTGATTGGATGGGAATGAACGAAGAAATGCTAAGTTATCCCATATCGAATCTAGAATCTTGGTTCTTCCCGGAATTTTTCTTACTTTATAATGCATATAAAATGAAACCCTGGATTATACCAATTAATTTCCTTTTTTCAAATTTTATTGAAAATAAAAACATTAATAGCATTAATAGAAAGAAAAAAAAAAATCCTTTTATATCATCAAATGAAAAAAAATTTCTTGAATTAGAGAATCAAAATCACGACGAAAATCAATTCGTAGGACAAGGAGATCTTGAATTAAATGTCCAAGAGAACTTTGAATCTGGTTTCTCAAACCAACAAAAAAATATTGAAGAAGGTTATACGGAATCAGATATAAAAAAACGTAAAAAAAAAAAACAAGACAAAGACAAAAGTAGTACAGAAGCAGAATTATATTCCTTACTGAAAAGGTATTTTCTTTTTCAATTGAAATGGAATATTTCTTTCAAGCAAAAACTGATCAAAAATATCAAAGTATATTCTTTCCTACTTAAATTGAAAAATCCAAGAGAAATTACCATATCCTCTATTGAAAAGAGAGAAATTAATCTGAATATAATGGGAATTCCTAAAGATTTAGATATTAAAGAATTGATGAAAAAGGGGATATTTATTATTGAACCAATTCGTCTGTCTATAAAAGATGATGGACAATTTATTCTGTATCAAACCATAAATATTTCATTGGTTCATAAGAGTAAACGCCAAAATAATCAAAAAAGATACAACGAAAATGTTGCTAAGAAGAATTTGGATGAATTGGTTCCAAGATATCAAAGGATGATGAAAAGTAGAGATAAAAACTATTATGATTTGCTTGCTCCTGAAAATATTTTATCTCCTAGGTGTCGTAGAGAATTAAGAATTCTAATTTGTTTTAATTCAAGTAATAATAATGGTGTGGATAAAAAAACAGCATTTTGCAATAGGAATCGGGTAAAAAACTGTAGTCAATTTTTTGATGAAAGCAAAGGCTTTGATCGAGATAAAAATCAACTTCTAAAATTAAAATTCTTTCTTTGGCCTAATTATCGATTAGAAGATTTAGCTTGTATGAATCGTTATTGGTTTGATACTAATAACGGAAGTCGTTTTAGTATATTAAGAATACATATGTATCCACGATGAAAAATGAATTTATGAAATTTTATCTTATATATTCCTTATTATCTGGTAGATAAATAGATGTACACACGCCTTATCCTACATTCAATTCCAATACATGATCCTAATTCGATGACGTATCCATTATATCCATAAATGAATCAACAGAATTTTCTTTGTTTATTTTCTTTGATAAAATGAATGAAGAAAATAAGGAAATTCACATTTAGGATTATTGTGTAGACCACATTAAAATTGTTAGCATTATTATTACTGATTGAGAAAATTCCATATTTGTTAAACATTAAAAAGGAAGGTTAAGAATTTATGACAAAAAATTCATTCATATCCGTTATTTCGCATGAAGAAAAGGAAGAAAACAGGGGGTCTGTTGAATTTCAAGTATTCCGTTTTACCAATAAGATACGGAGACTTACTTCACATTTGGAATTGCACAAAAAAGACTATTCATCTCAAAGAGGTCTACGAAAAATTCTTGGAAAACGTCAACGACTACTGTCTTATTTGTCAAAAAAAAATCGAGTACATTATAAAGAATTAATCAGTCAATTGAACATTCGAGAGCTAAAAACACGCTAATTTGAAGAGTCGTTTTGAATTATTTGATTTATTAGATCTTGAATTTTGATGAACTTCTTTTTGTTTTCAGCAATTCATGGAAAAATGAATTCATGAAAGAATGAATCGGGGAAAAACCTATGACTGTACCAATTACAAGAAAAGACCTCATGATAGTCAATATGGGCCCTCACCACCCATCAATGCATGGTGTTCTCCGACTCATCGTTACTTTAGATGGTGAAGATGTTATTGACTGTGAACCAATATTGGGTTATTTACACAGAGGAATGGAAAAAATTGCGGAAAACCGAACAATTATACAATATCTTCCTTATGTAACACGTTGGGATTATTTAGCTACTATGTTCACAGAGGCAATAACAGTAAATGGGCCAGAACAATTGGGAAATATTCAAGTACCTAAGAGAGCTAGTTATATCAGAGTAATTATGTTGGAGTTAAGTCGTATAGCTTCTCATTTGTTATGGCTTGGCCCTTTTATGGCAGATATTGGCGCACAGACCCCTTTCTTCTATATTTTCCGAGAAAGAGAATTAATATATGATTTATTCGAAGCTGCCACTGGTATGAGAATGATGCATAATTATTTTCGTATCGGAGGAGTAGCTGCCGATCTACCTTATGGATGGATAGATAAATGTTTAGATTTTTGTGATTATTTTTTAAAAGGGATTGATGAATACCAAAAACTTATTACACGAAATCCTATTTTTTTAGAACGAGTTGAAGGGGTGGGCATTATTGGTGGAGAAGAAGCAATAAATTGGGGTTTATCAGGACCAATGCTACGAGCTTCCGGAATACAATGGGATCTTCGTAAAATTGATCATTATGAGTCTTACGACGAATTTGATTGGGAAGTCCAATGGCAAAAAGAAGGAGATTCATTAGCTCGTTATTTAATACGAATTAGCGAAATGGCGGAATCCATCAAAATTATTCAACAAGCTTTAGAAGGAATCCCAGGGGGTCCTTATGAAAATTTAGAAATACGACGCTTTAATAGGATAAAATATCCTGAATGGAATGATTTTGAATATCGATTCATTAGTAAAAAACCGTCTCCTGCTTTTGAATTGTCGAAACAAGAACTTTATGTGAGAGTCGAAGCCCCAAAGGGAGAATTGGGAATATTTTTGATAGGAGATCAAAGTGTTTTTCCTTGGAGATGGAAAATTCGCCCACCGGGTTTTATCAATTTGCAAATTCTTCCTCAGTTAGTTAAAAAAATGAAATTGGCTGATATTATGACGATATTAGGTAGCATAGATATCATTATGGGGGAAGTTGATCGTTGAAATGATAATTGATACAACCGAAATACAAACTATCAATTCCTTTTCTAGGTTGGAATCCTTAAAGGAGATTTATGAGACTATATGGATGCTTGTACCTATTGTGATTCTCATATTGGGAATCACAATAGGTGTACTGGTGATTGTGTGGTTAGAAAGAGAAATATCCGCAAGTATACAACAACGTATTGGACCTGAATACGCCGGTCCGTTGGGAATTCTTCAAGCTCTAGCAGATGGGACAAAACTACTTTTTAAAGAGAACCTTCTTCCATCTAGAGGGGATATGCGTTTATTTAGTATCGGGCCCTCTCTAGCAGTCATATCAATTTTACTAAGTTATTCAGTAATTCCTTTTGGCTATCACCTTGTTCTAGCCGATCTCAGTATTGGTGTTTTTTTATGGATCGCCATTTCAAGTATTGCTCCAATTGGACTTCTTATGTCAGGATATGGATCAAATAATAAATATTCTTTTTTAGGTGGTCTACGGGCTGCTGCCCAATCAATTAGTTATGAAATACCATTAACTCTATGCGTGTTATCAATATCTCTACGTGTGATTCGTTCAGACATAAGTCTTCTTCCATTTTAAGTTTTTACGAAGAATGAAATTTAAACGTATTGAATAGATATCTTTATTTTTTTATTCACTTCTCGAGTTAATAAACTAAATCAGATAGTTAAATGAGTGAAAGAAAACAGCTTAGAAATTCGCCGTAAAAAATTTGAATCTCATTTCCCAAGTACAAGGGTTAAACAAAAATAAACATAAGCAGTCAAGACTGTTTACCCCAAGATTGATTTATTAATCATCAGGGCTTGAAGCGGGTTGAAAAGATCAACTTTATGGAGTTTTTACTATCTTTTCTATGAATTACCATAAAGATTGAGCAAAAATGAGTGGATGATTAGGAACACAAAAGTACACAAAGGATTCGTAATAGAAATTATGTAAGTTATCCGAAGAAACACTTATACATATAAAGAAATACTAAATTGGTGCTTTAAATTGGTAGAAATGATCAAGTAGTACTCCAAAAAATTCCGATCCAGAGTATGCTCCTATCCACCGATTAAATGAATGACTATCAGGAACGAAGTAATCCTTTACTTTGTTTTATTTTAAGCCTAAATAAAAGAAATAAGAGGACCAAAAAAAATTAAATACGTAATTGCAAAAAAATATTCATGGAAATGAAATTTTTGTCACGTCATAAATCATGAATGAATTTTGAATTCTTTTTCGAAATCGAAAATAATATAATTCTAATAAGGTAAAATATTTATTATTGGTAAAAAGAGTATTTTATTAATGAATAAAATTATTACTCAATAAAAAAAATCAAAAAAAAAACTTGAAATTCTTAAAATTAAAGTAAAGAACGAGATCAATTCCGAAGCACTTTTTTATAGTCTAGCAGACAGAATTCCATTGGTCTAATTCAGGAACTTTTGATTAATTTTGACTTTATCTATTTTCCAAACATATCAAGATTAAAGAATATCGAATAGGTCCTTAGATTTATTTATGGCTCTCGAGGAGCCGTATGAGGTGAAAATCTCACGTACGGTTCTGTAATAGCGATGATAAGAGTGATCTTATCATCGACTATGATTATCTAACAGTTCAAGTACAGTTGATATAGTTGAGGCGCAGTCAAAATATGGTTTTTGGGGATGGAATTTGTGGCGGCAACCTATAGGGTTTATTGTTTTTCTAATTTCTTCTCTAGCGGAATGTGAGAGATTGCCTTTTGATTTACCAGAAGCCGAAGAAGAATTAGTAGCAGGTTATCAAACGGAATATTCGGGTATAAAATTTGGTTTATTTTATGTTGCTTCCTATTTAAATCTGCTAGTCTCTTCGTTATTTGTAACAGTTCTTTACTTGGGTGGTTGGAATCTCTCTATTCCATACATATTAATTCCTGACTTGTTTGAAATAAACAAGGCGTATGGAGTCTTTGGAACGACAATTGGTATTTTCATTACATTAGCAAAAACTTTTTTGTTCTTGTTCATTCCTATCGCAACAAGATGGACTTTACCTAGACTAAGAATGGACCAATTATTAAATCTTGGATGGAAATTTCTTTTACCTATTTCTTTAGGTAATCTATTATTAACAACTTCTTCCCAACTCCTTTCATTATAAATTCTATAAAATAAAAATACAAAAATTATTCAAATTTAATTTGTTAGCTTGTATCAAACAAGAGAAAGAAACAAAATCCAATTTTTTTATTTATTTTGACTATATGTTCCCTATGGTAACCGGATTTATCAATTATGGTCAACAAACAGTACGGGCGGCAAGGTACATTGGTCAAGGTTTTATGATTACCTTATCCCACGCCAACCGTTTACCTGTAACTATTCAATACCCTTATGAAAAATTGATCACATCGGAGCGTTTTCGTGGTCGAATCCACTTTGAATTTGATAAATGCATTGCTTGTGAAGTATGTGTTCGTGTATGTCCTATAGATCTACCTGTTGTAGATTGGAAATTGGAAACGGATATTCGAAAGAAACGATTGCTTAATTACAGTATTGATTTCGGAATCTGTATATTTTGTGGTAATTGTGTTGAGTATTGTCCAACAAATTGTTTATCAATGACTGAAGAATATGAGCTTTCTACTTATGATCGTCACGAATTAAATTATAATCAAATTGCTCTGGGTCGTTTACCAATATCAATAGCGGATGATTACACAATTCGAACAATTTTGAATTCGCCTCAAACAAAAGAGAAATCTCATGATTGAAGAACAATTCTCAATTACTAAATTACTAAGGTTCTTTTATTTAATTGACATTTTTTCTTCTTGGTTACTAACTAAAAATCTCGACCATTCACTATAATCTATTGGTTGATGAAAATTTCAACTTAATTTGTTTTGTATTGAAAATCTGTTTAATGTAATTGGAATAATTGCAAATAGTTTCGACCTATATTTCCGATAAAATAAAAAAGAATGCGATGGTTCTAATATAATAACTTTACCTACATCAAGTCGTACATATTAGGATTTAGCAATTAAGAACACATGAACCTCCTTTTTCCTGTTCAAGTCAATAAGATCATGAAAAATTAGGATTTTTTTATCTCTTATTTTACATATAATGGATTTACCTGGACCAATACATGATTTTCTTTTAGTCTTTCTGGGGTCAGGTCTTATATTAGGGGGTCTAGGAGTAGTATTACTTACCAATACCATTTTTTCTGCCTTTTCGCTGGGATTGGTTCTTGTTTGTATATCTTTATTATATATTCTAGCAAACTCTCATTTTGTAGCTTCTGCACAACTCCTTATTTACGTGGGAGCTATAAATGTTTTAATACTATTTGCTGTAATGTTCATGAATGAGCCAGAATATGACAAAGATTTTCATCTTTTTACCGTTGGGGACAGAGCTACTTCATTGGTTTGTACAAGTCTTTTTATTTCATTAATTAATACTATTCTAAATACGTCATGGTATGGGATTATTTGGACTACAAGATCAAACCAAATTCTAGAACAAGATTTGATAAATAATAGTCAACAAATAGGAATTCATTTATCAACAGATTTTTTTCTTCCATTTGAACTCATTTCCATAATTCTTTTAGTTTCTTTAATAGGTGCAATTGCTGTGGCTCGTCAATAATTTTTTTTTATTATCAATCAAAAAAAAATCGATTTTATCGTATTAATTTCCATTCAATTCTATTCAAATTTATGTATAAAATGAAAATACTTTTAGTTCGATTTAGATTTCTTACTTACATATTTTTTTACTCTTAATTTATTCTATTCTAACTTGTTATATTCTAGTCAATCAAATCGGTTTAATTGTTTTTCATATTGAAATGAATCGAGATTGATAAGGAGTTGGTCAATGATGCTTGAACATGTACTTGTTTTGAGTGCCTATTTATTTTCTATGGGGATCTATGGATTAATCACGAGTCGAAATTTAGTTCGGGCTCTTATGTGTCTTGAACTTATATTGAATGCAGTTAATCTAAATTTTGTAACATTTTCAGATTTTTTTGATAGTCGTCAATTAAAAGGAAATATTTTCTCAATTTTTGTTATAGCTATTGCAGCCGCTGAAGCAGCTATTGGACTGGCTATTGTTTCTTCAATTTATCGTAACAGAAAATCAACTCGTATCAATCAATCGAATTTATTGAATAAGTAGTATTTTTTTATTATTCTATTTTATTATTCTATTTTATATTAACTATGTTATTATATTAGAATTAGTTATTATATAACAATTATAGAAATTAATAATAGTCATCAATTCAAATTTAATTACTAGGTACAGAACCTTAAGGTATAATCATACTGTAAAAAATAGAATAAATCAAAGTATTTTGGAACTCTTTTTTATTTTCTAATAATTCTAATAAGCCGATCCAATCCAGAAGTAGGTTGATTCGAATAATTCTGGTAAATCATTGATTCGTCTGGTATTTGAATATGTGGTTCATTTACTTTACTAGAACTAGATCGAAAATTAATGAAGTTAAAAAACAATTTTAGACACAATGTCACATTCAGTAAAGATTTATGATACATGTATAGGGTGTACTCAATGTGTCCGAGCTTGTCCCACAGATGTATTAGAAATGATACCTTGGGATGGATGTAAGGCTAAACAAATAGCTTCGGCTCCAAGAACAGAGGATTGTGTCGGTTGTAAAAGATGTGAATCTGCTTGTCCAACAGATTTTTTAAGTGTTCGGGTTTATTTATGGCATGAAACAACTCGCAGTATGGGTCTAGCTTATTGATAGATACGTTCCAGAAAACTCCACTTGAATCCATTTATTTATTCTATTTGGATTTTTTTTTACCGGCAAAACCCCGTACCCGAAAAGAAATATATTTCTTTTCGGGTACGGGGTTTTTTGGCTCAAGTGTATCTTGTCTTTACTACGAATTTTTTTCCTTGGTTAACAACCATTGTAATTTTGCCCATATTTTCGGGTTGTTTAATTTTCTTTCTTCCTCATAGAGGAAATAAGGTCATTAGGTGGTATACTATATTTATTTCGCTTTTAGAACTCCTTCTAATAACCTATGCATTCTGTTATCATTTCCAACCGGACGATCCATTAATGCAACTGACAGAAGATTATAAATGGATCAACTTTTTTGATTTCCACTGGAGATTAGGAATAGATGGGCTTTCAATAGGGCCCATTTTACTGACTGGATTCATCACCACTTTAGCTACGTTAGCGGCTTGGCCGGTTACTCGAGATTCACGATTATTCCATTTCCTGATGTTAGCAATGTACAGCGGTCAAATAGGATCATTTTCGTCTCGAGACCTTTTACTTTTTTTCATAATGTGGGAATTAGAATTAATTCCTGTTTATCTACTTTTATCCATGTGGGGGGGAAAGAAACGTCTCTACTCAGCTACTAAGTTTATTTTGTATACTGCAGGGGGTTCCATTTTTCTATTAATGGGAGTTCTGGGTGTTGGTTTATATGGTTCCAATGAACCAACATTAAATTTTGAAACATTAGTTAATCAATCATATCCCGTGGGATTAGAAATAATATTCTATATTGGATTTTTTATTGCTTTTGCTGTCAAGTTACCGATTATACCTTTACATACATGGTTACCGGATACCCACGGAGAAGCACATTACAGTACTTGTATGCTTTTAGCTGGAATCTTATTAAAAATGGGAGCATATGGATTGGTTCGGATTAATATGGAATTATTACCCCATGCTCATTCTATATTTTCTCCTTGGTTGATAATAATAGGGACAATGCAAATAATCTATGCAGCTTCAACATCTTCCGGGCAACGGAATTTAAAAAAAAGAATAGCCTATTCCTCCGTATCTCACATGGGTTTCATAATTATAGGAATTAGTTCTATAACTGATACAGGACTAAATGGAGCCATTTTACAAATAATATCTCATGGATTTATTGGTGCTGCACTTTTTTTCTTAGCGGGAACTAGTTACGATCGAATACGTCTTGTTTATCTCGACGAAATGGGCGGAATAGCTATTCCAATGCCAAAAATATTCACACTCTTTAGTAGTTTTTCAATGGCATCCCTTGCGTTACCAGGCATGAGTGGTTTCATTGCGGAATTAATAGTATTTTTTGGAATAATTACCAGCCAAACATATCTTTTAATGCCAAAAATACTAATAACTTTTGGAATGGCAATTGGAATTATATTAACTCCTATTTATTCATTATCTATGTTACGTCAAATGTTCTATGGATATAAGCTATTTAATATTCCAAACTCTTATTTTTTTGATTCTGGGCCGCGAGAGTTGTTTGTTTCTACTTCTATCTTTTTACCAGTAATAGGTATTGGCATTTACCCAGATTTCGTTCTCTCACTATCAGTTGAGAAAGTGGAAACTATTCTATCCAATTTTTTTTATAGATAGGTTTCCTTAAATGAATAAAGAAGTCTTCTTTACGTAAGAAGAAAGATTGAATTGGAATTATAATGAGACATGTTTGGCGTTTGTGAGAACCATTTAAATCAAATGCAAGTAGTATAGTGATTTAAATGGTTCTCGCCTGAACTTACTTATGTCTTTATGCTGTGCCCGATGTTTGTACTCGTAAGGCCCTTTATTCAATTTAATTAAGCGTTAATGTAAATGAACCATAACTATGTAGGCCTATTCCTAATAGATTGACCCCAAAATAACATATCCAAATTATAAGAAAGCCTATAAAAGCCACAATTGCAGAATTTGCACCTTGCAAATTCTTATTTGTTCGAATATGTAAATAAATTGCAAATATGGTCCAAGTAATAAAAGCCCAAGTTTCCTTTGGGTCCCAATTCCAATATGATCCCCACGCCTCATTGGCCCATACTGCTCCCGAAAGAATACCTATGGTTAAAAAGATAAATCCTAGACTAATAACACGATAACTCCAACGATCCAGCTGTTCAATCAACTGAGACCTGTAATAATTTCTAACATAAAAGGGGAAAGCACTTTGGAAAATATTGCCTTTTTCATTTATGTATTGAATTTCATCGAAGAAAAATGACTTAGTTAATAAATGTTTTTTTTTATCAAAAATCCTTATTATACCTTTTTGAAATGTAATGATTATAAGTGCTACTGATAATAATGATCCGCATAAAAGAGCTGCATAACTCAATACCATCATACTTACATGCATCATTAACCACTGGGATTGGAGAGCAGGTACTAATATTGCGGATTGATGCATTTCAGTTAAAAGACCCGAAGTAACAAACCCTTGGGTAAAAATAGCACTTGGCGCGGTTATTGCACTTAAAGTATTTTTCTGTTTTTTAAAATATGGAATCATATGAATAATGTAGAAACTCCAGGAGAGGAAGATTAATGATTCATATAGATTACTTAATGGGAAATGCTTCCAATAAAGCCAACGAGTAACTAATAATCCTGTTATACAAGAAAAAGTAACTATCATTCCTTTTTCGAATGAATTATATAGTCCTACTATTTCATTGACTAATAAAGTTATCAAATGGAGTGTAATTACGACAGAAACTGTTGAAAAAGAAATATGAATTAAAATATGCTCCAAAGTCGAAAAGATCATAAAAAATTGATATTTAAAAAAAAATCCCTCAATTAAAATTTTTGAAATGGAAATCCGAAATTTAATTCATTTTATTATAGGACTATTGAATTCTTTTGAGAATTTGTAAGATGCCATGCCGCCACTCGGACTCGAACCGAGATGCTCTTGCACTGCTTCCTAAGAGCAGCGTGTCTACCAATTTCACCATAGCGGCTTGTTTGAAATCATAATAGCCTGTTTTTATTCAATCGTCGAGATTGAAGGGGTTAATTCAATGTAATATTTTGTTTAGAAAACAGTAAAATTGATGAATAAAAAATCATTCAAAAAAAAATATTTCAAGTTCATCTTATGATACCACTTTAATTTGTCAATGGACTTTTGTGTAGTTTCTGTTTTCTTGAAATGTAACGCTTGTAACTAGAACATTCTCTATTTTATCTCGGGATAGACCTCAATAAAGTTCTTTCTCATTTTTGGTTTAAAAATTATAAATAAATTAAATAATTGATTTATAATTTATTTCAAAATTTATTTCAAAAAAAAAATACATTGATTTTTTAATACAGAAAAAAAAGATTTTTTGACTCACAATTTTAGCACGGCATCGAAGGGCTTTTTTATGTAAATGGATAGTTTTATATTCAAACAAAATAAATTCATTGGTAGGATTTTTATTGTCTCTATAGGTTATCTTAAGTTTCAACAAACCAATTAATTATTAAACTGCATATTTCATATAAAATTAATATTTGGTTGTGACAAAACAAATAGGTTGATGGGGAAAAAATCCCCATCCTAGAAATGAGAAAATACACTAAAAAAGAAAGGTGATGAAATCCTATATATATTTTCAAATTCAAACAAAAAAAGTACTATTTTTGTTATTTAATTTTATGGTCGACATAATAGTTCTTATTCTACATAATAAAAAAAATATATATAAAGTTTCAATCAAAAAATTTGTCAATTGAAATTGTTTATTTTCTATATTTTAGATTGAAAATAAATTCATTTTCAATTTCTTATCCCATTTTTGTGAGTTAGGACGATTTCGATTATTCCAAGGTTTGATTACTTATTTTTCGTACAAAAAAAAGAAACTTTTTGAATTTCCAGTGGAAAGAGATTTTCCTAACGAAAAAGCTTTTTTCGCTACCAACCGTCCTTTTCTTATCCAATGTTTTTTACGAATACGTTTTTTAGAAAGAGAGGTACGTTTTTTTGGAACTGCCATTGAAAATAAAATTCATTACTCATTGTTATAGTTGGATGTGAAAGACATCTGTTGGTCAAACGAATCTTTGTTTCTTATTCATTATCTATGTATTTAGATTTTATGCAATATCTTCTGCATTAAACTTTTATTTTAATAAAATATAAAAACAAAATCTAATTAAAAATATATTTTCCAATAAATATAAAATATTAGATTAGGAGAAACAAAATCTTCTATGGAATAGATGAAATAAGTAAAAAAATTCGTACAAAATTTATTAAGATTAATAAAAATTAAATTGAAATAATGAATCAAATTTTTGACTTATACGTATATGTTATGTCTATTTTTGTTGTGTTGCATTTAATTTACGTGTACGTAATAAGTCACATCGAAAAGTTTAATAACTCAACTCTTATAAGATTCACTTTTTAGAAGATTAACTTTTTAGTTAATCTTAACTTTTTAGTTAATCTTAATTGAAATTTTTTTAACATTCTATGTTATGTAAAATAAAAAGTAAAGTAATAGATATCCTTTTCTATAAAAAATCTAGAATTATAAAAAAAATATTGAATCTTGTTATATTTTTTTTGTTTGGAATGTAAGACAATCAAATAAAATAATTTTTCATAAAACTAGTTAATAATTTTGAATAAACTAACTAAAATAATTAGTAACTAGTTCCTATTTGTTTGTATCATTATTGATTTTATTAGATCTTTAGATAGTATTTTTTTAGTTGAATTTTTTATCTTTTATTATTCTATATATGGATTCTAAGTAATTTAATAGAATAAGAAAAATAAATTTTAAAATTATATTTAAGTTATTACTTACATGTCTTGATTTTTTTATTGACTTCTTTCAAAAGAGGCAAGAACCGGTGAATTGTAAACCAAAAAATGAAATTAATTAAAAATTTTCTATTCTATTATGGAACATATATACCAATATGCATGGATTATACCCTTCATTCCACTTCCAGTTCCTTTGTTAATAGGAGCGGGACTTCTTTTTTTTCCGATACCAACAAAAAATCTTCGGCGTATATGGGCTTTTTCTAGTATTTTGGTGTTAAGTATAGTTATGATTTTTTCTATGAAACTGTCTATTCAGCAAATAAATAGTAATTTTATTTATCAATATGTATTGTCTTGGACCATTAATAATGATTTTTCTTTAGAATTCGGTTACTTGATCGATCCACTTACTTCTATTATGTCAATGTTAATCACTACTGTTGCAATTTTGGTTCTTATTTATAGTGATAATTATATGTCTCATGATCGGGGATATTTGCGATTTTTTGCTTATATGAGTTTTTTCAATACTTCCATGTTGGGATTAGTTACTAGTTCAAATTTGATACAAATTTATATTTTTTGGGAATTAGTTGGAATGTGTTCGTATCTATTAATAGGTTTTTGGTTCACACGACCTATTGCCGCAAATGCTTGTCAAAAAGCATTTGTGACTAATCGTATAGGGGATTTTGGCTTATTATTAGGAATTTTAGGCCTTTATTGGATAACGGGCAGTTTTGAGTTTGGGGATTTATTTGAAATATTCAATAACTTAATTAATAAGAATGAAATCAATTTTTTATTTTGTATTTTATGTACTTTGTTCTTATTTGCCGGTCCAGTTGCTAAATCCGCTCAATTTCCTCTTCATGTATGGTTACCTGATGCTATGGAGGGGCCTACTCCTATTTCAGCTCTCATACATG